TCGAAATCGTGAGCATCAGCGTGTAGGTTCCAGATCCAAGTGGTAGTATCAGGCCCTTTAGCTATTGTTCTTGAGAAATGACCTGGTCTGGCCCATTCCTCGAAAGAAGTTTTTATGGGATCCCTATCTACCAAAATTTTAACTTCTGGTTCCGGCGAACGAATAATCATTGAGTCCTCCTCTTTCCGGACAACACATACAAAGAGACCCGCCAATAGTTAAGTAATTAGTGAACCTATGAGAGATGTTTAGACTTAGTTTTTTATCTTCTATCCCCCATCTATCTATTTTCTTTAGTTATTCACTAGAGCAATTATGATCTGGAAGTCGATCCGGGGCAAGTGTTCGGATCTATTATGACATAGCTGTGAGGCGCTTAACGGACCTTTTTCATCTTATAATTTTTTTTTTTTGTTTTTGGGGGGCTTTGAATTGACGCAATTTTTTTTTTGTCCAACCTAATGTATTCATATCTCAATTAGAAGTTCCTAAATGGAGACACTTTATGTCTTACGTCGAATATATTACTATTACTCTATTCCAAAACGTGTGAACAGTCATTAGTCATTACTAAACTAAGAGACATACCAGTATTTCTGTTTAGTCATTCGAGGGTCTCTTTTACTTTTATTAGTTATTATTATTAACAGTATTAACAGCATAAAAGAGCAGAAAAAAAATCTATTTTCTAACTTATCTGTATATCGTTTATCCCTACGAAATAACAGACGAAATAGAACGATCTTAGAAGGAGAAGGGATATAATGAAATCTTTTGATTGGTTCTTCCCAGAGAAATGATCCGTTTTATTTGACTGATAGAGACAACAAACAATTCATAAACAATTTATTATAACAAAAAAAAAAAAAAATAGTTAGAATAAAATAGTGTTCTTATTCGAAACGCCTTGTGATCTTCAACCAATTCTGCGCTTCAATATAATTCCCAGGAGTAAGCGCTATAGCCTGTTTCCAATACTCGGCAGCTTGGTCGAACCAAGCCTCCGCAATTTCAGAATCTCCTTGTCGAATGGCCTGTTCTCCCCGGTCGGAATAGGCGGGTAAATTCCTTCCCTTAGAACCGTACTTGAGAGTTTCCGACCTCATACGGCTCAGCAGTCAAATTCTTTTAGTATCCCATTTTTTTAATCTACCATATATAAATATAATTGAATAAGATTTCTTAGGGATCTATCCCATTTTTTTCTCTCGAGCTAACCAAAAAGAGGTTATGAGTTTCAAACTTGAATTTTGCTTAATTATTTAATCAGTTTTATCTTTTCTCCTACCTTCATAAAGCATAGGTATTTCCGCTATCATTAGAGTTTTCTGAAAGGTAACTATCTCGTTTTCGTATATAAAATTATATAGAATCTTTGAAAAAGACTTTCTTCATAAGAAGGAAAAGACTTACTATCGTTGGGATCTGATGCTACACCGCTGCTCAATACCTTAGGGGATCAACTCTATTACATAAGTGGATTCCTAACTTTTATCTCATATCATGACATAAGTAAGCAGTTCTTATTGTATCGGCCCAAAATCTCGCGAATTGATCTTTACGGCGCTTCCTTTTCAATTAGACCCTTTATCCATAGAATAAAGTATCTAGGCATACCGATTTTGTCATATTTCCACTTCTATGAAGTGTATTTCTTTACTACAGCTGATAAAAATCGTTGTTTTGGACGATACATATGTAGAAAGCCTTTTTTCTAGTATTTATTAACGGATTTGCTCTTTCTTTCCCCTTCTATAGTGGAGATAGTCGCACGTAATGACAGATCACGGCCATATTATTAAAAGCTTGTGGTAAGAATGGGTTCCGCTCTAGTGCCCGAAAATAATATTCCAAAGCTTTCGTATGTTCTCCGTTCCTTGTGTGGATAAGGCCTATGTTATAGAGTATATAACTTCGATCATAGGGATCGATTTCTAATCGCATAGCTTCATAATAATTCTGTAAAGCTTCTGCATAATTTCCTTCGGATTGAGCCGACATTCGTTACGGCCGTCGTTCGCTTCAAAGAATCTCCGTTTCAGAACCGTACATGAGATTTTCATCTCATACGGCTCCTCCTTTATGTGCATAATGAGAATAAATAATACATGGAATCCACAAAGATTGAAATAGTCTCATTATAAACTGAGTGGGACTAGTGTTTTTACAAGAAATCTCTAGCCAACCTTCTTGTAAAAAACCTTTCCTTAACATCAAGCCTTTTGTTACTAGATAAAAAAGGGTGACTCCAACAATTTCTTTGTCTTCAACGCCTCTTAATTTCCAGGAATTAGTCACTTCAACAGTCTTCGATGGTTATATGGGTATCCAAAATACGAACGAGATGGATGTTTGTTGTCCCAACCATTCTTGTTAGTCCCGATCCTGATAAAGAAAAGGTATAATTTATAACAAAGTTTTCGTGTTGTTGATTCCTCGGAGTAGTGCCTCTTCCCCTATGCCTCCTATTGGTACTAGTGGAGTAGGTTTGACCTAACCCATAGGTGTAACCTTTCGCTCAATACTCTAGAATCGACAATTTAAGCATCTGAGGCTGCATTAATCGGGGATACACGACAGAAGGGCTTGTTTTATTTACAAACTTCACCTTCAACAAGCGTAGATTTGTTTCAATAATTTTTTTCTTTCTATTCTGAATGTCTTTCTCCTAAGATTGAGAGCGGTAAAATAAAAAAAGTATAACTATAAAAAAAAGAAAAAATTAGAAAATATAAAAAATATAAAATTGATTTATAACTTTATAATTGTAATTTTTTATAATTTCTAATTATTAAATTATTATAATTTTATTATAAAAAGAAAATAAATACTATTTTATTATTTTATAATATTTATTTTATAATATATTATATTTAATGGTTATAAAAAATATCAAAATTACAAATAAATTATACCCTTTATTTTTTAAAATGCTTTTAAATTTTAAAAATATATTTTTTAAAATAAAAAACCTTTGATGCTCTAATGTGCCCAAAGATTCTCAAGTTGCATCGAAAGAGATGAAAGCCTCTGCTAAGCACACCATGTCCGCATCTTCTTATAAAAATTAATTCAAGATTAACCATACCTCTTAGTTCTGAGAGTATCTTATCAGTGAGGTTGAGAAAATTTGTCTGCCCTTTTTATTGGCTTTGAAACATTGGAAGAAGAAGAAACTTTCCCATGTTGGACAAAGAAGAAGAAACTTTGGTTCTCTTCTTACATTTTTTGTCTCTGCCAAAGCTAAAAGAGAAAAGCAAAAAGAAGAAAAAGCCAAGAGAAGAACCAAAAAAAGCTAAAAAGAAAAGCCAAGATAAGCAAAATTTGGGCTGCATTCCTAATCACGCCAAGAGAAAGAAGAAAAAGCTAAAAAAAAGCCAAGTAATAATGGCAGAGAAGAAACTGAAAAACCATCCAAAACGTGAAAACCCTAAAGTCCCTAACATCAGTGGCATGAGGATCCGAATAACCCAAATTCTTGAAATTTTTTGATGAAGGTAACGACTTTAAGTAACGCCCTTAGTAGATTGGTGTTATTCCTCTTCTGAGTATTGGGGATTTTGGTTTCTTATTTTTATTTTTATCTTAAAAAGTAACCAGACATGGTCGTTTCTGGGTTTTTGCAGGGGAGTTCCAAGCCAGGCTCTGTCTGGAACTAATCTACGAAAGTGTAAGGAGACCAAGCATGTTTAACTATTTAATGCAAAAATTTTGTTTGATTTTGATTTTTCTGTAGTTTCTATTTTGTTTCCGAGAACGTGGAAAGCAAGGAAAGTAAAATAAACAATTTTGGGTTTTAAATTATTTATTTATTTATTTTTTAACTCTGAAAATTCCTTTCCCTTCTTGTTGTTGTGAAGTTCAAGGTTAGTGCATAACAATAATATCTAGGGAAAAATTTCATTGGAGTTCGGCAGCCTTTCCAAGCTTCAGACTTTGCATCTCTCTAACAATCAATTCTCCACTACGGTCATGAGGAAAGTGAGGAAAGAGGTAAGACATGTACATTTGATCGATTCATTGTTGGTCATGTTAAGTATCTTAAGCTAAATAACGTAATTAATTATCTTAAATTTTCTGTCAATTTTAGGTATGAAGTTATGAACCTTTTTTAATATATTATATATATATATATATAATTTATTATAATTTATTATAATTTATATTAATATTAATTTATAATAATAAGATAATAAGAAAGAAAATAATACTAAAAAAAAAAAAAGAATCAAATCGCACCATCTCGGTAATAAGTGAATGCCTCTTTCTCTCCCGAAGTTGTCGGTATTATTCGTAATAAGATATTGGCTACAATTGAGAAGGTCTTATCAATAAAATTTCCATTTATTCCAGATCTAGACATAGGCAGAAATCCATTCTATAATTTCTTTGAATTACCTTTCGTGTTGTGAGAAAATAATCCCACAAACAAAGGGAATTGGACAGTACGAAATAACATAAAAACAGACTCGTTAAAAAAGAAGACCTTCTACTCAAATTCTTTCTTTTTGACAGGAATAAATAAAAACTAAGAAATATTGGAATCCGATTATATTTCATTCAAATGTAAATTAAATATAGTAAAATATAGTAGTAGTAAAAGAATGAAAGGAACTATTCCGATTTCATCGAAGTTGAAGAATCAAAGAAATTTTCCTTCAGATTAGGATAATTAGAGAAGTTTTGATCGAATTATGGTCCAAAGAGAGAGGAAAAAGAAGCGAATAATCATTCTATGATGGATGAAAATAGCCTAACCGTCCGTTTTGTGTTGTGTGTATTGTGTGTATAACGGGTATACGCTTTACAATCAAATATAAAAACCTCAGGGCGTTTCCTTAATTTATTTGGAATAAATCTATGCGGGATAAGGGGTTGAAAGATCTAAAACTGGAAAGTCGTTTTAGAATTTTTATGAAAGTGAACGAATAATCTAAACGAAATATAATCATGATCTAAAAGTATCCATTAAACATAGTCCCCAAAAATAGATTGCTCGGTGTATTCGTTCCAATTCAGTGATTTAATCCAGTATAAATATTAGAAAAGGCCGGGAGTGCCGTCTTCGTAAACATAAATCTTTATCTATTGTTTTTCACAAAAAAAATTCTTTATCCCCCGGCGTCGAAGGAAGGGTTTATCTTTAATTTAATGAAAAGTTTTTCTATTAAAAAAAAAAAAAAAAAATAGAGTGTACATAACTATCCAAAAATCGAATATGAATAACTCACTATTCACTTGGTTTCTGAACCATAATCGTTATGTAGGAGAGATGGCCGAGTGGTTGAAGGCGTAGCATTGGAACTGCTATGTAGGCTTTTGTTTACCGAGGGTTCGAATCCCTCTCTTTCCGTACCCTTCACCTAATTCACCAATGTTACTGATCGCAATGTATCAAATAACAATGGATACCATTATTCCAACAGTTAGCCCTCTCTTTGATATAGATTCTCTACTCCTAATACTAATTTCTACGGTATGGAAAATACTGTAATGTAAAGAATGGACAAGGAATGAAAAAAGCCCTACTAATCTATGATACATGAATGGGAGAAAAATCCCCAGATCAAAACCCCTTGCCTCGGGTCTTTTTACGTAGTAGGGGGGCAAAATTGTCCGAACCCTTGTTCTTGTTATTTGTTATTTTAGTTAGGTTTAAGTCTGACGAGAATAATATTCTACAACCAGCAATTCATTTATTTTCAAACCGACCCATTTACTATCTATTATTTGATTGATTAATCCTTTATATTGAAATGGGTGAAGCGTTAAATGTTTTGGCAATTCCTCAGGGGAGGCTGAATCAAGATAATTTTGAACCAGAGCCCTAGATTTTTGTTCATCCCTTACTGTAATAATATCTCGGGGTTTGCAGCGATAACTTGGTATATCTACTATACGACCATTAACTAAAATATGTCTATGGTTAACCAATTGGCGGGCTTGGGGAATAGTCGAAGCCATACCCAATCGAAAAAGTATGTTATCCAAGCGCATTTCAAGTAATTGTAGTAAAACCTGACCCGTTGACCCTTTGGCTTTTCCGGCGATACAAACGTATTTAAGTAATTGTTGTTCTGTAAGACCATAATGAAAGCGCAATTTTTGTTTTTCTTCTAAACGAATACGATATTGGGATTTTTTACCGGGGCGCGATTGGTTTCTAAGATCGCTTCCGGCTCTAGGTTTTTGACTAGTTAGTCCCGGTAAAGCCCCCAGACGACGTATTTTTTTGAAACGAGGTCCTCTGTAACGCGACATAAAGACTCCTTATTTTATTATTTTATTGAAATTTCAGAAACCTAAATGAAATTAAAACTAAACTAAATGATAAAAATGATAAATATAAATGAAGTGAAATTTACTGAAGTCTTGGACTACAAAGAATAATTAGATGAATTGTATCAATATCCGGACCGTATTGTATACATATAATACATGTATATATAAATATTATTTATTATAAATAATATATTTTATAATATATATTTTATATTTTATATTTTTTTATAAAATATATAAATATATTATATTTTTTAATAAAATATAAATAAGTAATATATAAATAAATAATAAAGGTTCTTTTCTTGATTGATTTGTTCTACAGAGACCGAACTTCTAGTTTTTTTTTTTTATAATTGGAAGTTTCTATGAGATAATAGAGAGATAATAGATTGGTGACCCTTGGTAAGGTAAAAGGGTAAGAAGCCTTTTCAATATTCTTATTATCGATTTTGTAAAAAAAAAAATCAAACAGATGGAGAAAAGCCAGCTATCGGAATCGAACCGATGACCATCGCATTACAAATGCGATGCTCTAACCTCTGAGCTAAGCGGGCTCGCATAACATAAATTGTACACGCATAGGAATTTAGTAAACTACTGGGATCTTAGTTATTAACTGTTCATAATTCATATGAATGTAGAGACGAATATAGAATAGAATTTCAAAGAAATATTGGATATTTGAATATTATAAAACATAGCAATTAAAATAACAATTAATATAGCACTATATAATTTCGATTTTTTTATCAATTAAATGTTTATCAATAATCAATATCTTGATTAGATAGTAAGATTTTTTTTTTGAATTAAAAAATTACTTTGTAATTCTTTTTTCATTTTTATATTATAAAAATAATATAATAAAAAATTTCCTTTTTAGTTCTTTTTTTTATGTTATTTATGTTATTGTTATAGAAGGTCTGCCCTAAGAAAAGGAGAAGAAAAAAATGAAAAAGAAAAGTGCAATCTATATAAATGCAATCCAGATCATAATGAAACATTCCGGTGTTTTCATTCGGAAAGGTGAAAGCTAAGACGAAAAAAAAGAATCGACCGTTCAAGTATTCAAAATTACACGCTAAAAATGATAGAAATAGGGGCATAGCATATTAGCATATACATATATATAATAATATATTTATGTATAATATTATTATATATATAATAAATATGTATATAATAAATATACATAACATAATATGTATGTGGTAT